TTGACTTCTTACCACTGAAGGATTTGGTCGTACATTTGAAAGATAGCCCAGAAAATCAAGAAAATTATTGGATAATTGGTTTATATGAATCCTATCCGGTTGAGACCAAAAGTAAAAACGACATTCCCATAAATTTACAAGGTAATATTTCCATTTCTTCATCAGAAGGGGAGTTCCTTTTGAAGACATAATGGATTTTCCTTGATATCTGAAATAATGCATGAAAGGATCCTTGAACAACCACGGGATGGTATGAAAATCATTATGAAAAACTACTAAAAAATGTTCTATTTTTCCATAAAAATGTGTTCGATCAAGAAAAGCTCTAGAAGATGTTGATCGTAAATGAGAAGATTGTTTACGGAGAAAAACTAATATGGATTCCGATTCATATACATAAAAATTATATAGGAACAGGAATAATCTTTGATTATCTTTTGAAAAAAAGAAATTTATTTTCGTTTTTTGAGTAATAAGACTATTCCAATTATGATACTCGTAGAGAAAGAATCTCAATAAGTGTAAAAAGGGGGCATCTTGTATCCAACAGCGAAGGGTTTGAACCAATAATTCCAGATGGATAGGATAGGGTATTAGTATATCTAATACATGATTTAAATGTGATAATTTTTCCTCTAAAAAGGGAAATATGGAATGAATTGATCGTAAATTAAAAGATTTGGCTATTTCTGTACCTTCTAGGGAAGATACTACTCGCAGTGAGAATGGAATTTCCACAATGACTGCAAACCCCTCTGATATCATTTGAGAAAAAAAATTTTTATTATGCCCAACAAATTTATTTTGATTAGAATCATTAGCCAAAATAAAAAAATGTTTCTGTTGATACATTCGAATAATTAAACGTTTAACAATTAGGGAACTATATTTATTGTCATAACCTAAATTTTCCATAGGCTCATAAAGAATCGATTTATTTAACCCATGATCATGAGCAAGTGCATAAATGTATTCCTGAAAGAGAAGTGGATATAGGAAGTCTCGTTCTCTAGATCTATCTATCTTTAAATATCCTTGTAATTCCTCCATTTTGAATTCGATTTAAACTAAAGCAGGGGATTTCTTGGGCCATCAAATGATACATAGTACGATACAGTCAAAACAAGGTATCAAAGTCATATAGTAAGAAAAGAATACATACCTTGTAGATGATTAATCCACGGATTCTCTCTTTTTCCATCCCATTTTTGTTCGTTATAAGATACCGAGATGGTTAGAAATCCTTTATTTTTGCAACCCGATCGCTCTTTTGACTTTAGATTATGTTTCTCAATATACTGTTTCTTCTACACATTTGTCTCCACTCAGGGATATATTTAATAGTTAGGATTCATAAAAAAAGTGGCGAATCCACTTATTATTTAAGGTTATTTCATAACCTTTTCCCGCACCAGGGACTAATATATTTCTAACGTATAATTAGATCGGGAATTATTCTAATTTAAGAACAGAAGCTCGTTGCTTTTTTTGTTTCCCAATAATTTGAACCTTTCGGCTCTATCCATTTATTCACTTGATCCAACCATGAATTGATTTTTTGTGCCGCTCTAAGAATTACAAAAAATATTTTGTACCGATCTCGTAAGGATTAAGTACTCTTATCTTAGAGTTATTTATTGATACGACATGCTGTTTTTTCCATTCGTTCCCTCTCAGGATCAGTCGTGGTCTTACAAACTTCTACCAGCGGTATGGACGAATCCGTTGCTTCATCCAAATGTGTAAAAATTTCTAGCCGCACTTAAAAGCCGAGTACTCTACCGTTGAGTTAGCAACCCAAAAATGGAATTATGGTGTGTAGATACGATCGGAATAAAAAAAAGAGATTGGATTGCACAACCCCAGCAAAAAAATATTTTTTTAAATGAACAGATCTAATTAAAATATAAGAAATTCCCAGCCAGATAAAGAAAAATATATATAAAATTATGTATGGATCGCCCTTTTTTCTTTTTTTTTCTTTTATTTTTTTGTTTATTCAGAAGAGACTTGTTTCAATCGAATCCAAGGAACCCATCACTTACATAAAGTAAAAAAGCTTATTAGGGCGGGGATAAATGGATCTATTTATCCACGATCAATTATATTTGTTCAATACACTATTGTCAATATGAACGTTGAGAAGAAACAAAAAATTCAAATAATAATAAGGACTTGTGTTGGATTGGCACTTCATAGATAACCTGGATTACATTCATTACATAGATAATAAAGTGTATAAAATAGAAAAAAAGAAATAAGGAAGAAGAAAATCTCGGGTTTATTGAATATCCATAAAACTAAAATAAGCAAGCTCGTCCCATTTTTTTTAGTGGAGTATCACCACACCAAAAACCACCCGATTGAGGATAATCCCATAATTTTTTTATTCGGTTAGTTCAGATATTTAAACAACCTCCTTTCTACCCCTCTCAGATCATCTCTCATATTGCATATCATATAATAAATCCATTTTTTAGTTATTTATATAAATAATTAAAATATAAATAATTAAATTCCTCATTTTCATTTTTTTTCTATTTATTATTTTATTTATTTTGGATTTCGTGTAATTAAGCGAAGTTCCTTAAATATCTCTGCCTTCTTTGAAATATCATGGACGGTTCCCGTAGGTTGAGCGCCTTTTTCAAGGAAATATAGAATAGCAGGAACATTTGAATAGGTTTGATTCTTTATTGGATCGTAAAAACCCACTTTCCGAAGATCTCTTCCTTCTCTTCGAGACCGAACATCAATTGCAACGATTCGATAGATGGCTCAGTGGGATAGATATAGATCAACAATTCCCCCCTTAGAAACGTATAGGAGGCTTTCTCCTCGTACGGCTCGAGAAAGAATGATTCTAATTTATGTCATAATATATAACTAGAGTGGCAAATGGATTCATAAAATCATAAATTCAATTAAACTATGATTTTAGATTTTATTCATTTTTTTATTCTTCACTTCCCGAAAAAACCGAAAAGAATAAAATCATTCGTACTTATAACTCAAGTTGGATAGGATAATTCTCAAAGAGTTCAAAGGAAAATCTTGAGTCCTTAGCATTTAATTTATTGAGCTGTCTTTAACCCATTTTTTTGTCTCATTTTAGAATCCATTTTGTTATTCCTTATTTTATTCTGCTCAAGTTGTTGAGACAATTGAAAATGGCGTTTTCTTGTTCCAAGATCGTTTATTTTTGTTTTTGAATCATTGGGTTTAGACATTACTTCGGTGATCCTTAATCATTTCAAAATGGCAGCAACATACCTTTTGTGATTTATTGACTATCGAAAAATCATATGAATGGTTGATTCCCGTGTGATACACTTTTGGTCGAAATAGTTTTCCCAATTTCAACAAAAGTTTCAAATCCAAAAGGAAATTTTGTTAGAATGGAATCTTTTCCATTTCTATATCGAAGATATGCTTACGAAGTTGTTCCAACTTATTGATTGACATTAACCCTAGATCCTTACCTCTGAGAAATTCATCTTTTCTGCTCGAGCTCCATCGTGTACCATTTACTTTAACTCACAACCCAACCAAATGGGATTCTAGTAGAACAGAACAAACTATGTCGAGCCAAGAGCACCTCATAATTCCTATATAAAAAATGGTGGATGTAAGAATCCACAACCGATCATGTCCTTCAAGTCGCACGTTGCTTTCTACCACATCGTTTTAAACGAAGTTTTACCATAACATTCCTCTAGTTTGGAACCGGTATGGAATTGATTCAATATGGAATCATGAATAATCATTGGCTCAATCGATACATACATAATAATACAGAACTTTATTTTTTTATTATGTATTATGTATGGGTATTTTTTCTGGAGAAGTCTCAACAAGAATTTAAGTTTATTAACCCCATATTACATATAAATTATGAATTAAACAATTTATAAAGAATACAAATAAACGAATTCTTCTTTCAATCTGCATCGTCAACAGATTGTTCAAGACAGATCAATCATGAAAAATCCAATTCTTTTTTTTTATCGAACAATTAAACTAAAGAAGGGTCTTTAATCGGGTTTCCAATACCGGAACAGAATGAATATACTCATTAACCAAATAGGCTAGTCCAATGACCGGGGAGGGGGAAGTTGCTCGATAGGAATAGATTTCGAAATTTCACACTTCTTCGAATACCAAGGAGAGTGATTCAAATTTTTTAATTTTAAAAATGTACTACTTCGACATCATTATCATTTATTTGAATCAAGTTTTCCCGTAAAAACCCAATTGAATCATCAATGATTTCACCCAGCTAGATAGATAAAAAAAGGATGTGCTTACAGTATGCTGGACAATCTTGTATAAGCGAAAAGACAAACAGTTGCATACTTTTTTTTACTTGTTTTGTTCCTATTTTTATCCCAAACAAGTTTTTGGAGCCTTCATCCCAGTGATGTAATTAAATTAGTACCAAGACAAGAACTTCCTACTGTTCAGAATTCAGCATCAAACATAGAATTAGTTACCCCATTTTTTTCTTTAGAGATCAAAGAATCTAAATCTAAATATAAAAGAAATTAAGGAATATGGGGATTTTCGCATTTCGATTCAGAATGCAGCATTGCATTGATAATTCAATTAAATGAATTATAGGAGGTAAAGTTTTCTAAGTAACTAACTTCAATATGAAGTTGAGCAAGCCGTGCATACACAGGACAGCCCGTCCTGTTTTCTTTTTTAATTATACATTAATCCATATTACTATCCCACCCGGATCACAAATTTATTCTGTATGTCATCGGCACTCAATTCGTTTTATGAGAAAGAAAGTAAAAGATATTCTTCTTTTATGAATCATTAGAAATCGGAAACAAGGAACTATTAAATAAACATTACACTCTTAAACAGAAGATTTTAAATAGAACAAAAAAATCTTTATTCTGATAGAATTGGAGGGCCCTGGGACGGAAGGATTCGAACCTCCGAGTCGCGGGACCAAAACCCGTTGCCTTACCACTTGGCCACGCCCCATT